TTCGGACCGGTAATAGATACCAGGGCTTTGCAATATTTGATTGATCACAATTCTGTAAATTCCATTTACTATAGAAGTTCCCAGGGAATTCATTAGAGGAATGTTTCCAATAAAAATGGTTTGTTCTTGCATATCCCTACTGTTCTTCCAAATTAATCCCCCCGATACATATAATTCAGAAGAATATGTGAGTGATTCATATATAGCATCTCTTTCTTTTATCGATGGTTCTACTAATTGATATGTTTCCACAAATAATTGAAATTCAATTTCTTGATCTCTATCTTCAATTTTTGGAAACTTATAAAGTTCTTCTGCTAAGCCCTGATCAATGAACCTACAAAATCCTTCAAATTGTATCTGATTAAATCCAGGTATTGTAGACATTCCCCCATTTCCATCCCCAAGCATTTTTAATTTCCCATTTATTGAAAAAAAAAATCCCATTATTGGATCGTTTTTCATCCAATTATATGGATCGATCAGCACTGATGGAATTGCTATTCGGTTTACAGAATCACATAAAATTTTATCTAACTCCATATATGAATATATATGAATATGGAATGTCTGAAATACGTATGAACGGAGGAATAAAGTAAAGCGAATTTGGATTTTCTACTCAAATTGGAATTTGCAACAGATACAACTGGAAAAGAATTGAGAAATTCCACTTAACTTAGACTTATGGAATTTTCTATTTTATATAGAATAACAAAAAGGGATTCAATTTCTACTATTATTTATGATATTACATATTCCAATACAATTAGATACCAGTGAAATACATAATTCGTGATTTTATCTCTTCGATGAGATAAAAATCCAATAGTTAGAAACAATATAAAATTGTTTTTTTAACACTTAGCTTTTTTGCTTTTTTTTTCAGAGATATTTTTTTTTATTTTAATAGAGTTTGTTCAAGCGCAGAAGAAGGCTTTATTAAGCATACGCGGATAGAACTATAGCTACCTATATATGTCTTTCCTTGTATTGCGGGTCTATTCTGTACAGCGCATGGCGTGTTCTAGCAAAATATCGATTTTCTATAGGAATCATAAACAGATAAGATATCTGATTAGCGGTATACGTGTAATAATTTATGTTCTGGGGTTTACATATACTCATAATTGTTGTTATAATTGAAATGGATAAGGCTTTTTTTTTTATTGATTTTTTTTATTGAATTATTGAAAAGAATCAATACTGGATAGTTAGATATCCATTTTGATTTTCTTATATAATTATAATTCGGGAAATACAATTTTAGATTCAAATTCGAGAATCGTTCATGAATTTTCATTCAATAGTTAACGGTTCCAATTTGTCCTGAATTTTGGCTTTTGTCACTGAAAATTCACATTTAATTTTTCCTTTCAATAGAAAGGAGAAAGAATTCAGATAGTGCGTGTTTTGACATACTATAGAAAAGTAATCAAAGAGATGGATCCAATCCAAAAAAAGAAGGATTTATTTTAGTTTTAGGAAAGGGATTCAGATTAAGAAAAATGGGATTCAAGATACAATTGCAAAAAAAAGAAGTTTAGTAAGAAAAAACAAAGAAGGGGGAGGATATTTTCTTCTATTTTTGATTTCTATTTTCTATTGCCTTGGCGACATGGCCGAGTGGTAAGGCGGGGGACTGCAAATCCTTTTTCCCCAGTTCAAATCCGGGTGTCGCCTGATCAACAAAAGAGGGGAAATACCTTATTCTGGTTTGCTGATAGATTGTCCCCAATAGAAACAGCGGAGGAAAAAGACTCGTGATATTTCCAAGAGCGCCGCTACTTATTTTGATTTTATTTGCCCTTAATCTTTCCCGATTCTACTAGCACTCATATAAGAACTTCTTATAATTAATTGAATTAGATTTTTTGGATTGTTTTATCAATGGTATTGGACAAAATCTTTTTTTTTACTCTGCACCAGCGATAATAATATTATTATTAGTGACTATTATTATTAATAGTCACTATTATTAGTGAAAAATAATGGAAAAAAGTGAACAATACTAGCAAAATTCCTTCATATTCATAGAGATAGGGGACATAATTCACATGGATATAGTAAGTCTCGCTTGGGCTGCTTTGATGGTAGTCTTTACATTTTCCCTTTCACTCGTAGTATGGGGAAGAAGTGGACTCTAGGGATACTACTAATTGATCTAGGGATACTACTAATTGAGTTGAGAAATGCAACTCTATCAATTCTTTTATAGATCGTTCCGCAAAGACTTTTAAATTTAACTATTTTAAATTTTAAATTGAACAATTTATAGTGAAATATTGAAATTGAATTCAATAATTGAATTCAATTTCAAAATTCTATTCGATTCGATATGAATAATATTTGAATAATACCCTTTTAATCATAATCAAATAAATATTTTAATGATTCCAGTGTTCATACTTCAAAAGTAAAAAGAATACAAATGATAGGAAAGTTATTCCAACCGAATTCTTCCTAAATTCTTTATTATATTATGATAAACCGGCTCTTATCAGAGTTATATATGGATAATAAGGAACAGCGGGACCTTTTTTACTTTTTATTTGTTTGCCTTTTTCTGGTTCAAAGACAAAAGAAAGTAGTTCTTTTTTTAGTTATTTAAAAGTTATTAAATTAAGATTTTCTACGGGAAATAAAATAGACATACTGATTCTCTAAGGGGATACTCCGCATACTAAGATATTTTCTTGGAGAAGTCACATATTGCGTACTTAGTACTTAGTTTAGTATTTTTTTTATTATTTTCGTTTTATAAATTTATAAATTCGATTTATGCTATACTTTATTGACTTGACTCATTTCATATTATGATTCAAAGATTTCAAATTGGCGAGGTTTACTAATCCTTTTCTTTTCGTCGAAATCTGAAAAAAACTCCTTTCCTTGGATGATTTGTCAACTGTTCAATCAATGGAATGCTAAAAAAAGATTTCTTGATTTTCTTTTATTAATACATACCCCGACTATTCTTTTTTTTTCTTTTCATTGATTTTATTATTTCAATGGATTCCGGGATTCATATTGACAATAATAAGAAATCCAGGAATTAGAATCATAAGAGTAAGAGGCGCCTTTCAACTATTCCAGATTAATTATTAATTGGAACCAACACAAATCAAACATATGAAAAAAAGAAATCCAATTTGAACCTTATCTACATTCCATATAGATAATTAATATCTATTGTCTAGATATCTATCTATATATGAAGATGACATTCTAGATTGATCCATATTAAGCCCAGTACCACTTTATATTCTAGTATACTAGAATAACAAAAATAGATAGTATGGTAGTAAATATATTACTTTCTACCATACTATCGGGTCTCATAGAATCCTGCTGATTCTAGTTCGCTCATTTCAGCTAAAACACAAAATTGGAATTATTTTCATTTTATTTCGTTAATTCTTGATATTGATAAGAACTAAGAAGTCAAGTTTCATTCAAATTAATCACTTTGACTAACAGTTTTTACATATATTATAAGTAAAAAAGCAGTAGGAACTAGAATGAACAGTGCAGTAGCAATAAATGCGAGAATATTTACTTCCATAATGTCATCGTTTCGTTTTTCTTTACTTCACAATAATTCGGGATTTAATCCCATAAGAGATGATAAATCTTTCGCCTCTAAATTCAATGGGATGAATTCCATCTCGATGATATCAAATCAGATCAATATCATGAATAACAATATCTGAACTCTCAAATCGATTTATCGTCGAGAATTGAATAGTATAACATAGAAAGATCATTTATTCATACCAAATCCAAAAAAGTATTCCTGACCCAATCGAAAATTTTCTTACTTTGTTACTTTATTTATCATTCTTTTCCATTCTTTCTTTTCTATCTTTTCTATCTTTTCTATTCTTTTCTATAAAACTATCTCCTTCCTTATACAATCATCTGACTAAGTATCATCTAATCCTCTTTAAACTTACATAAGTTACAAACAAACAAAAAAAAGTGCGATAAAGATAAGTCCTAGTACAGTATAAAAAAAAAATCGAATATTCTACCAAATTTACTTTTTTATAGTTTGTTTTTTCTTCGGCATAAATCCTTAAAAAAGATTATCGATTTCCTCTCTCTATAAGAGAGGCAGGGTCCTTATTTGATTTTTCTTTTATTAATATACTCTTTACTTGATTGAATTAGGAATGGGATCCATATTCCATATAATATATCAAAACTTCAGTGTACAATTTGAATGAGATAGATTGTTTCAAATAATTGAGGTTACACAAAATCAGAGCCAAAAAAGAATAAAGAAGAGACTTTTCCGATTAAAAGGATTTTATCAAAAGAATTTAAGTCATTTTGTACCGTACAAATAAGAATTCCATTTGTGTATGTGCTACCGGGAAAGATAGGGTACTCGATTCGATTTCATTATACGGATCGGGAGGAATCGAAAAGGCAAAATTCAGTGAGGTAGCTCTTGGAATCCTGAAGATGATGCTACCAATAATTGTACTAATCCACATGTGTCTTTATCCATCTCTATCGATACTAGTTGAAGAAATGAAATGAAAATGACCCTATTTGTATTTGCTTTGATGAAAAACGAAAATAAAGAAAATAAATTATATAAAATAATATTAATATTAAGGATCCACTTTGGGAATGAAATTCTGCTATTTGTACCCCTTATTACAGATTATAGAAAATGAAGAGATGAATTGATGTATTTTTTTTTATTGGATTATTGGTTATTTGTCGGGACTGACGGGGCTCGAACCCGCAGCTTCCGCCTTGACAGGGCGGTGCTCTGACCAATTGAACTACAATCCCAGGGAAACGAAATACAGCATACATATTCTTCTGATTTCATTCAAACACTTTCTGTTTAGATTTTAAATTGGAATCGCCTCGTTGTAACAGAGTGCGAGTGGTAGGTAATATTGATATCCACACGCATATAGATTTTAGTGATAATGGCACGAATTACTAGTTATCTTTTCGTTATTTCAAATAAATCGTTA